GGTAGAGAGGACGAAGGGTAAGTCGTCGGGCTCATGCCCCGAAGAAGCGGGTTCGACTCCCGCCTCTATAGTTTTGGGTAAAAGGAAAAGGAGAGAGGGGGAAAACTAAGATGGATTAAACTGGACGGGAAGTTCGAAAGAGCGAAGAAGAGGCTTTAAACTCGTTTTTCAATGCGGAGACGTAATGAAGAGAACTGAAAAATGAATCATCTTAGTATCAGAGGGAGGCAGAGAAATCAAACGAGATTCCGTAAGTAGCAGGGAGCGAAAGCGGAGGAGTCCCAGAGAGTGAGTAAACAACGGAAGAAAGGAGTTCACATATCTAAGACTAAATGTTAATCCATACTGAAAGCGCGAGTACTGTGAAGGAAAGTTGAAAGAGACTTGAAAAGATCTGGAATCCTGTCTTTTAAAGCAGCTGTAAAACAGTGTACCTTTTGTATAATGGGTTTATGAGATATTGTTTGGCAAATTTAAGTAAAAAGGATAAAAATGTAGGTGAAGAGAAGTCGAGAGGGCTCTTTAGTCAAATTTCCCGAAACCAAGTGATCTAACCATGGGCAGTTTAATGAACGAACCGGTGGTTGTAGCAAAAACCTCGGATGACCTGTGGTTAGGGGTGAAAGACCAATCGGACTTGGAGATAGCTGGTTTTCTGCGAAAACTATTGAAGTAGTGCGTCTACATAGGGGTCAAAAGATTAAAATAGTATTTACACAGATGACGTCCTATTAAAATTTTAGGGTAAAGATTTATCGCTTTAAGGGGGATAGACTTTAAAGATAAAATTCGAAGTAGACAGACAGACAAGGGGCAAATAGGTTCTTTGTTAAAAGGGGGGAGCCCAAATTAGAAGTTAAAGTCACAGATTCAATAATTAAGTGTAAAAGGAGTATGGGATTTAGACAATGAAGAGGTAGGCTTGGAACCAGCCATCTTTGAAAGAATGCGTAGTAGTTCATTCAAGAACTCTTTTTCCCCAAAAATTATGGTGGCTAAAAATTGAACTGAAACTCTAGGGGCAGTAAGAAGTTTGCTTGGTAGTAGAACAGACTGTTGAGTGGTGGTGAGAACCCAAGAATCAGAAGCGAAAATGTGAACATGAGTAAAAAAATTGTTGCTTCATCTCCCCTGGTTTCCAAACCAAAAGTATCTGAGCGAAGAGGTTTGGGTGAAACAGTCTCTAAGGAGGGTGTCGATGAGGGATGGTAATAAACGCACAATGTGCCAGGAAATAATTAAAACAAAAGACTACTGTCGCAAACTAACACAAGTGGGAGATAGTGAGGGGGAAGTTTTTTTAAGGAACTCGGCCAGTTATAAGCTTTTATGAGAAGTTAAAACACAAGGCCTCGACTGTTTACCAAAAACATAGCTCTTTGCTAATATGAAGGTAGAAGTATGAAGGGTGAGACCTGCCCAATGGTTATATCTTAAAAGGTTAGTAGGGCTAACTTAATAAAGATAATTAAATGGCCGCGGTAACACTAACCGTGAAAATGTAGCGTAATCAATAGTCAATTAATTGTTGGCCGGTATGAATGGTGTCACGAGGGTCTCACTGTCTTAAGGAAATCTCCAGTGAAATTGAATTTGTAGTGAAGATGCTACATCCAAATTGTTAGACGAGAAGACCCCATGGAACTTTACTGGAAACTTATGTGGCTGACTTAAATAGTTTTAAAAGGTGGTGCGGATTAATTAGGGTTAAAAAGTTCACTTTTTTATTTGAAGAAAGGCAACTCAAAAACTTATATCTTTGGGATTTGATAAGTGGGACAGTTTGGTTGGGGCGATCGCCTTTAAAAAAGTAACGAAGGCGGGCTTAAGATATATATTTGGTTATGTCTGACTGCCAGGGGGAAACCTAGAGCAGACACTTATCTTTGGATGGTGGGTTTAAGTGACCCGTTAATTTAGGGTGAAATAGTTAACGATAAACAAATAAAAGTTACCCTGGGGATAACAGCGTAATAACGTCAGAGAGTTTTCATCGACGACGATGTTTGCGACCTCGATGTTGAATTGTGGCATCCTGGGGTGCAGTCGCTCCCAAGGGTTGGTCTGTTCGTCCATTAAAGCCGTACATGATTTGAGTTAAAAGCGTCGTAAGACAGCTTGGTTTCTATCTACAATTTGAAAAAACATTAATATAACTCTTTTCTAGTACGAAAGGATCGAAAAATGAGTGGTTCTCTTATTTTTATAAGTTACAATCAATGGATTGACTCGGATACTTTTTAAAGGGGGTTTTGGTTAATTACTGATTGCTTCTAAAGTATGAAAATTATATTAAGTTGTTTGAAGTTCGGAAGAAGAATTGTTAAGGGTTAGCTTGATCGGGATGGCTGTTTGTATTTTTAAAGTGTGGGGCAGAGAGGTCTGGTTATATTGTTCCTAGTTTATGAGAATTGTGGGAGACAGAGATTTAGGGTGTATACTTGTATTTTATTTCTTTTAGTGGTGGGCGCCCTGGCGGCCGGTGTTGGAGGAAGAAAATTAGGAGAAAAAGGGGCTGGAATTTTAACTTCAAGCTGTTTGATTATAAGTTTATCTTGGTCTGTTTTGATATTTTATGAAATAATTTTAAGTTTTTCTACGACACATATAAAATTATGAAGGTGATTAGATTCTGATCTATTGACTGTTTATTTTGGCCTACAATTCGATGGTTTGGTTGCGATCATGTTGCTTGTTATTACAACAATCTCTACTTTAGTTCATATCTTTTCTACGGCATATATGCTTGGGGACCCTCATATTCCTCGCTTTATGTCTTATTTATCTTTTTTTACATTTTTGATGGTTGTATTGGTTAGTAGTGACAATTACTTACAGTTGTTTATTGGTTGGGAGGGGGTTGGTCTATGCTCTTATCTTTTAATAAATTTTTGATTAACTAGAGTTGAAGCAAATAAAGCGGCCATAAAAGCTATGTTAGTTAATCGAGTGGGAGATATAGGGTTGATTTTGGCTATGTTTGGTCTTTTGGATCGTTTTGGGTCTTTAGAGTTTTCTTCTCTTTTTAATGTGGTTATTGTTTCTGCTCCATCAAGTGATATTACTTTAATTTGTTTGTTATTGTTTATAGGGGCGGTCGGAAAGTCTGCACAGTTGGGGCTGCACACTTGATTGCCGGATGCTATGGAGGGTAAATGTTGGGCCATTTTGTTTAAGTAATTAATTAAAACTTTTGAGTCACTGTATGCTGGGAGGACTTTGAATAGTTGAAAGGCGAGGAATCTTTAGGGGGTTTTGTCTTTTGCTTAGTCTTTAGACTTAAAATAGGAAGTTTATCCGCAGGTAACAAAATTCGAGGTTAGTAATTAGATTTAATAGATTGGTTTATTAAGTTTAAGAGTTTTAATCGAAATTATCTAAAGATTAGTCTTTAGACTTAGAATGTCTTGATTATTGGAACCTCCGAGACTTTTTGTGATTTTATTTTATAAATTAAAGTAAGCTTCTGGTTTAAAGTGTTCGTGGAAATAATTCATTTACTTTTAAAAATATTAATGGTCGTAGTTCCATTGCTTATCACAGTAGCTTATTTAACTTTAGCCGAACGAAAGGTTTTAGGATATATGCAGGCCAGAAAAGGGCCAAATGTAGTGGGGGTTAGTGGGTTGGCCCAGCCTTTTGCAGATGGTCTAAAACTATTTACTAAAGAGATGGTGGTTCCGCATCAAACCAATTTGTTTATTTATATAGTGGCGCCGGTGCTTTCCTTTACCTTGGCATTAATTGTTTGAGGGGTGGTGCCTTATGAGAGAGGGGCTTTAATAAGTGATTTAAAAATAGGGGTTTTGTATATTTTGGCTGTTTCTTCGATAAGTGTCTATGCGATATTAATGTCTGGGTGGGCGAGTAATTCTAAATATGCTTTTTTGGGGGCGATTCGGGCAGCTGCTCAAATGATTAGTTATGAAGTTTCGATTGGGCTGATCATCATTTCGGTTCTATTGTGTGTTGGCTCTTTGAGTGTTACTGAAATTGTTTTAGCGCAAAATAGTGGTGTTTGGTTTTTTTTTCCGTTATTTCCTGTTACAATAATGTTTTTTGTTTCAGCTTTGGCGGAGACAAATCGAGCTCCTTTTGATTTAACAGAAGGAGAGTCGGAGCTTGTGTCGGGGTATAACGTAGAGTATGCTTCGATGTCTTTTGCCCTATTTTTTCTTGCCGAATATGCTCATATTATATTAATGAGTTGTTTAACAATTATCTTTTTTGGGGGGGGGTGACTTTCTCCGGTAAAATATTTAAAAGGTGGGGCCGGGTGGTTTGGTCTAAAAGTTGTTTTAATCATTTTCCTTTTTATTTGGGTAAGGGCCTCTTTTCCTCGTATTCGATACGATCAGCTTATGTCTTTGTTATGAAAGGCGTATCTACCGCTAAGTTTGGGGGTTGTGACTTTTGTGGCTAGTGTTCTTTTTGGATTTAATGGCCCGCCTCCGATCTAAGATATTTTGTAATTTGTTGTTTGAGATCTTTAATTGGTTTAAGTATGAGGGTTAATTTTTTGATCGACTTGTCTAGTTTGGGAGTTTAATTCTGGGGGGGGGGGGTTCTAATGCCATTGCGTAAAGAGAATCCGCTTTTATCTCCGGTGAATGGTCTTCTGGTGGATTTGCCGTCTCCTTCAAATATAAGTTATTTGTGAAACTTTGGTTCTTTGTTAGGACTGTGCTTAGCTATGCAAATCGTAACGGGGTGCTTTTTGTCCATGCATTATTGTGCAGAGGTCGGCTTGGCTTTTGCATCGGTGGGACATATTATGCGCGATGTAAACTATGGGTTTTTATTAAGATATTTTCATGCTAATGGGGCTTCTCTGTTTTTTTTATGTCTTTATTTTCATATTGGGAGAAGTTTGTATTATGGGGGTTATTTGAAAGGTCCGGTTTGGCGAGTTGGCATTGTAATATTTCTTTTGACGATGGCGACGGCTTTTCTGGGCTATGTGCTACCTTGAGGTCAAATGTCTTTCTGGGGGGCGACGGTTATTACAAATCTATTGTCCGCAATACCCTATGTGGGGACAGATGTTGTGCAATGAGTTTGAGGGGGTTTTAGTGTCTCTGGGGCCACGCTCACTAGATTTTTTAGTCTGCACTTTCTTTTCCCCTTTATTTTAGCAATTTTAGTTGTGGTTCATTTAATATTTTTACATATAGAGGGATCCAATAGTCCTGTGGGGTCGAAGACTCCTGTGGACGATGTGGTATTTCATGTTTATTATACATCTAAAGACTGATATGGAATAGTGGTTACGCTTATGTTATTGAGTATAGTTGTGTATTTAATGCCTAATTTATTGGGCGATCCAGAAAATTTTATTCAAGCTAACTCATTAGTAACCCCAGTGCACATTCAGCCTGAGTGATACTTTTTATTTGCTTATGCAATTTTGCGCTCAATACCGAATAAATTCGGGGGGGTTGTGTCTATGTTTTTAAGTATATTAATTTTATTTTTTTTCCCACTACTACACCGGAGTTGATTAAGGGGGTTGCCCTTTCGTCCATTTGGACGTATGGCTTTTTGATCTTTTGTTGTGAATTTTGTTCTTCTTACCTGAATCGGGTCTTTGGTCGTAGAAGAGCCTTTTATAATAATAGGGCAGCTGGTTGCGCTATACTATTTTTTCTACTTTCTTATATTAATTCCTTTGTTGGGGGAAGTGGAAAATAATCTTTTATTTAAACAAAGGAAAAAATGTGACTTGTAGAGAATTGCAAATCAGTTATTATTTGGATGAGGACAGGGGGAGGTGGAACGGGGGGGGGGGAGCCTCCTCCTGCCTATCCTCAAGAGGAGGTGGAGCTAATTGCGCGCCCCACGGGGGGTTTTGCTGTTGGCAGATGTTGCAGTGAAATTAGAAGGCTCTGTTTAGCAAAGAAGTATTAGTTAATGTGATTAAACCACGAGCTCCTGTTACTAAGCCTTTTCATATTAGCCCTGGTGATTATTAGTATAAATAATTTTATTTTAAAATTATCAATTTTAATATTATTAATTATAAGTGAGGGGGGGGGCCTTTCTTTTTTATTTAATTTTTTTTTTGAATTATCTGGGGGGGGGTTGTTGATTGAAAATGGTTGGACAGAAACCACTAAATTAATTATTGTTTTAGGCTCTGTTGCTGTTTTATTGATGGTGGACATGGAGAGGCTAATTTTTCCAAAATTTTTTGGGGGACGAGTTTATGGAACTTTTTTTCAAACGAATGCGCATTTACCCCTTTTAAATCTAATGGTGGCATTAGGGGGTCTTTGTTTAGTTTCTTCAAGTAATTGACTTTCTGTTTATTTAGCAATTGAATTGTCTACTCTTTCCCTTTTTATTTTGGTTGCTCAAAAAGGGGGGTCTGGGCAAAGTGCTGAGGCCGGTTTGAAATATTTTGTATTAGGGGCACTTTCCTCTGGTCTATTTTTATTTGGGTGTGCTTTATTGTGTGGGTTTACGGGAGGGACTCATATTTCATATATAAATTTAGTATTAAATCCGGGGTTGGGCTTTTCTGAGCTTCGAATCCCAATTGGCAGTTTGTTAATTGTGGTGTCTCTTTTATTTAAGTTGTCCGCTGCTCCTTTTCATATGTGGGCGCCGGATGTTTATGATGGAGCTCCGACAACGACGACGGCTTTATTGGCCACTGTTCCTAAAGTTGGCTACTTTTCAATTTTGGTTTCAATTGGGTCGGCGGTTAATATTTTGTTAGTTGGGGCTCTTTTTTCGATGGTTGTGGGGGCTATTGGTGCCTTAAACCAAACCAAAGTCAAACGGTTGTTGGCTTACAGTGGGGTGGGGCATATGGGGTTTGTGCTTTGGGGAATAGAGGTTGGGTCATTTGAGAGTATTCAAGCTAGTTTAATTTATGTGGTTTTATATGTAGTAATGTCTATTTGTGTTTTTGCGATAATATTAACTTTAGGCGCCGCCAAAAATTTGATTGTAGAGTTTAGTGGGCTTTCCAGGAGATTATCTGTTTTAGCCTTAACTTTGGCTTTGACTTTTCTTTCGATCGCGGGGATTCCTCCTTTAGTGGGGTTTTGGGGCAAATGGCTGGTTTTATTGTCTGGGGTGGTATATCAATATTATTTAGTCTTTCTTTTGGCTGTGATGTGTTCCGTTGTGGCTGGTGTTTATTATGTTAGAATAGTCAAAATTATCTATTTTCAAGCCAGTTTTTCTCTTTTGATAAGCTCAAAGGTGTTAAGGAAAGAAAACTGAATTAATTTAAGAAAGGCTTTGTTAATCGGTGCTGGTTTGTATGTTATTGGGTTTACAATGTTGTCTCCGAATTTATGGCTGCAATTAGCCCATTGGGCTGTGGGGGGGTTATTTTAAAATAATTAAATCTGCTTGGGGCGGTCTTTTATATACTAGCATTTGGAGTTGTTGGTTCTGGAATTATGGTGATATCCGCGCTCAATCCTATCCATTCGATTTTTTGGTTAATTGTTGTTTTTATCGGTTCTGCGGTTTTTTTTCTTTGATTGGGTATATCCTTTGTTGCTTTAATGTTTTTGATAATCTATGTGGGGGCGATTGCTATTTTATTTTTGTTTGTAATTATGTTATTGAATTTAACAGACTTTCCCCCCGCCTTTCGATTAGGGGGGGAGGCAGACATGACAAATTACATTCCTATTGGGTTGGTTATTGGAACATTTTTTTTTTCAGAAGTTGCTTCGAGTTGATTAATTATAGGTGGCCCTTATACCCCCCAGGGGTTTTTTGGGGCTGAAATAGGAGGTGCTTGAGATTTGGCCATTCCCTGGTTTTTAATGAAGTATCAAAACATGGAGGCGCTCGGGCGAATTTTGTATATAGCTTGTTATTATTTATTTATTTTAGCTAGTTTTATACTTTTAGTGGCCATGGTGGGGGCGATCGTGTTAACTCAAGAAATTGGGTCAGAAGTAGGACCCGTGGTCAAAAGACAAGATATTTTTTTTCAAACTAGTCGGTAAGAACTGAGGCAAAAGAATTTTATCTAAAGACTTAGCCGAGCTTTGTTTGGGGTTGATTTTAAATATTAATGAGCGGTGCTTATTTTGATCAATTTAAAATAGTGGCTCTGATCGCCTTGACTAATTCATCAATGATGATGATCTTAGTAGTGGTTGTGGTTTTATTATTATTCAAGGGGGTTCAATTAATCCCGAAAAGGTGGCAGTCTTTGATTGAGTTAATCTATGAGCACTTTCATGGTGTCGTGAAAGATAATTTAGGATCTGAGGGGCTAAGGTATTTTCCTTTAATTGTTTCTCTCTTTTTTTTTATAGTGTTTTTGAATGTGTTGGGCTTATTCCCTTATGTTTTTACCCCAACTGTTCATATTGTAGTCACATTGGGTTTGTCCTTTTCAATAATCATAGGTGTGACTCTAGCTGGGTTTTGGAGGTTTAAGGGGGATTTTTTTAGTGTTTTTATGCCAAGTGGCGCTCCTTTGGGCTTAGCCCCTCTTTTGGTATTAATAGAAACAGTAAGTTTTATCTCCAGGGCTATTTCATTAGGAGTCCGTTTGGCTGCTAATTTATCGGCGGGCCATTTGTTATTTGCTATTTTAGCCGGGTTTGGGTTTAATATGTTAGTTGCAAGTGGGCCTGTGGGGGTTTTCCCCCTATTAATAATGGTTTTTATAACATTATTAGAGGTAGCCGTTGCAGTTATCCAGGCTTATGTCTTTTGTTTATTAGCCACTATTTATTTGGCGGATACAATTGTATTACATTAGCGGGAAAGGCCGGAGGGATTTTCTGGCTTAAGTTCCAAGAAGGGTTGGGGCTAAGGTATTGCTGTGGGGGAAGAAGGTCTGGTTTATAAAATGTTTTATAAAATATTTTATAAAAATATTTTGAGAAATAAATAAGAAGAAGAAGTGAATAGTGTTTGGTTTAAATAATGGGCTAAGTCTAATTTTTTTTTTGCTTTTTATGGGGGGAATTAATGTGATGAAGGTTTCGAGAGAGGATGGTGTTAAATTAAAAAAAGTTGCGCTTGAGTGATCTTTGGCGATTTTAATAAGTGTTTTGGTTTTGTGGGGGGCCTTTGATTTAGAGGGGCAATTTCAAATTATAAACCGAATAGAATGGATTGTTTCTCCGGCCTTAAATTTTCAATGGGGTCCGGGGGTTTTTGCTTTAGATGGGGTTTCTTTGTTTTTTTTTGTTTTAACTGCGTTATTGATACCCATTTGTATCTTAATAAGTTGAAAGTCCATTAAGCACCTATTTAAAGAATTTTTGTTGTGTCTATTGTTTTTAGAAGCTTTATTAGTTGGAGTGTTTTTAGTGCTTGACCTGCTTTTATTCTATCTTTTATTTGAGGGCATATTGATCCCTATGTTTCTTTTGATTGGTGTTTGAGGCTCCAGAGAAGAAAAGGTTCGTGCTTCTTATTATTTTTTTTTTTATACTTTCGCGGGGTCGGTGTTTATGCTTTTGGGCCTCTTTCAAATATATAGTGTTACAGGAACAACTGATTATCAGATATTATTAAATATAAAATTACCTGTTACTACTCAAAAATGGGTGTTGGCTGGGATTTTTCTTAGTTTAGCGGTTAAAATTCCTCAAATACCATTTCATATTTGATTGCCCCAAGCGCATGTGGAGGCCCCTGTTTCTGGTTCGGTAATATTGGCGGGGATATTATTAAAGTTAGGCGGCTATGGGTTTTTAAGATTTTCTTGGCCGATTTTGCCCGCGGCCTCCGAGTATTTTGCCCCCCTAATTATTATGTTGGGTGTGGTGGCTATTATTTATGGGGGTTTGCTGACCTGTCGGCAAGTGGACTTTAAACGGCTTATTGCTTATTCTTCGGTGGCACACATGGGGCTGGTCCCTTTAGGTTTATTTACTCATACAATTGAGGGGTTGGTGGCGGCCGTTTTTATGATGTTGGCGCATGGTTTTGTTAGCTCGGCCCTTTTTATTGCGATTACTTATTTATATGAACGTCATCACACTCGTCTTATTAAGTATTATCGTGGGGTGACTCTTACAATGCCTGTTTTTGTTTGTATAATGATGGTTTTATCATTAAGTAACATGGGGATTCCTTTAAGCTGTAATTTTGTTGGAGAGTTTTTTTCGTTGTTAGCTGCTGTTGAATATAATTTTGGGCTTGGGGTGTTAGCCACTTCGGGTATGGTTTGGTCCGCGGCGTATTCTCTCTATTTATATAATCGAATTAGTTTTGGGGCGGCCTCTAATTACCTCCTTTTTATTAGAGACTTAAACAGGTGTGAGTTATTGGCTATCTCCCCTTTGCTAATAGCGATTTTTATTTTTGGAATATTTCCTTTTATAATTATAGACCCTGTAAAGAATGGGGTAATCTTTAGTCCGGGGGGGGGTTAGTATATTTATTAAGCTTAAAATTAGCCCTGGTTTGGTTATTTGAGATTCGAAAGTCCTTTGGTTTTGGGGAAGAGAAAAAAACAAGTGACCTCCTTGATACATGCTAGTATCTAATGAAGAGCTTTCAGACTCAGCTAGATGAAAGGATCTGCTTTTATTCAGGTGTGACTGGGCCTATGATAGTGTGCGAACAGGTGAGGGAACCCGGAGGCCAAGTTTGGCTGGGCCGGAGTCGTATTAGGTAGAAGGGGGTGTAATGGACCACCTTGCCTATGATGCGGAGCTTTAGTTTGGAGCCACATTTTCACTGAGACAAGGGGAAAGCTCAAATGGGGAATTGGCCCCGGAGGCAGCAGTAAAGAATTTTGTGCAATATATGAAGGTAAGACACAGAGAGGGCACCTTGCCTAGTCCGTCAAATTAAGTGCCAGCAGACGCGGTGAAACTTAAGGGCTAGTTTTGTGGGCAAAAGCGTAAAGGGTGTGATAGGCCGTTTTAATTAAAAAGGGTTTTATAATTTAAGAAGGTAAATGGAATTTTTTTGTAGCGGTGGAATGTGTAAATAGAAAAAAGAACTTTAGACGTGAAGACTATTTATTTTTGAGATTATAGTGTGATGGCTAAAACACGAGAGTATGGGGAGCAAACAGGATTAGGGACCCTGGTAGTCTATACTGTAAATAATGAAAAAGATGTGAAGCAATCCTAAAAAGTCAGAAATTTTCCGCTTGAGTAGTACGACCGCAAGGTTAAAATTCAAAAAACTTGGCTGTTCACTGTTTTAATTAGAGGAGCGTGTCGTTTAATTCGATAGTCCGCGAGAGACCTTACCCAAACTTGAATCCTTCATTGACAGGTATTGCATGGCCGTCGTCAATTTGTGTATTAAACATAAAACAGATTTAACCCAGTGGTTTGTCACTTGGATGAAGTCAGGTCTTATTGTCCTAATGTTTGGGGATTAGATGCGCTACATTTTTTTATACAATAGGAAACTTTGAGTGTGAAACCTGAAAATAAGAGTTCGGAAAGTGCCTGGAAGATAACGGAAAGTTGTATTTAATAGTAATTGAAAAGTAGAGCGTTTCAATGAAATTTTTTCAGTGTTAGTACAAATTGCCCGTCGCCTTTGCTTAGACAGGTTGGTTGATTGCCCCTCAAGAGGGTTTCTAATACCTCCGAGGCAGAGTAAGTCGTAACATAGTGAGGGTGAGGGAACTGGCCCTTGGAACAGGTCCGTCAGGCCTGGGGTTAAAAAATAATAAAACAATGCAACTTGTTGAGGTGCTAAATTTATTCGGGAACATGGATTTTATAGTGGAGGAATGGCCCTTGAAACAGGTCCGTCAGGCCTGGGGGCAAAAACGAATACAACGATGCGACTTATTGAGACACTAAATCTATTCGGGAACATGGACTTTATTGGGGAAGAATGAGAAAGATGTTTAGGGGCAATTTACATGCTCGATAAGGCGGGGGTAATGAACGCTCATCAGTGGTTTTTTGGTCGAATGCCGCATTCGGTTATGGCGTTGAATCTCTGATGAAACCCTTGTCCTTCATATTTTTTTTTTAATGAAATCCCTCGTGAATTAGAGGGTTTAAATATTTTTGGGGGTCCTGCGGGCAAACGTTTCGCCCAGGAAGCCCTACAGCATTTTGCTTTTGCGTTTGGGGAATATACATCGATAGAATCTATTGGGAGTTTTTTTTCAACGTCTGAGGGATCAAGCTCCCATTATCCATTGTCGAGTATTTCTTCAGGGCGTTTGGGGTCAATGTCTGAAAGTGTCTCTTCCGGGGCTCGGGGGTCAATGTTCCAAGGTTCTGCACAAAGTATTGGGGCAGTGGCGGGGGAACTATCACATCAAGGTTCTCTGCATAGTTTTAACTCAATGTGTGGGGAGGCTCTCGGGGCTCGGGGGTCAATGTTCCAAGGTTCTGCACAAAGTTTTGGGTCAGTGGCGGGGGAACTATCACATCAAGGTTCTCTGCATAGTTTTAACTCAATGTGTGGGGAGGCTCTTTATCAGCCAGGAGAAATGACTCAGTCTCTTTTGCCTGAAGCGTCCTGCTCACGGATATCGCAAATTTCGTTGAGAGAACACACACCGGAATTTTCACGGGGTATGCCCCGTGTGGGTGCAATTGAACCTATTGATAAGACGGACCTAGAAAAGACTTCTTTACTTATAAGCAAGTACTGTGGGGCGGTTTAGTTTTTGGTTTTTAGAAGATTGGTGCTTTTGAAAGGGGGGGGAATTAGACTTTGTTGGGTTATATGTTTTTATTGTGGCGTAAGCCAGAGATGATATTTGAAATGGGGGAAATTTATTTGACTTTAAGATGGGGGCTGCCTAAGAATTTGTTTGGTTTTATGTCTTTTATATCATTTAGTTGAGCAGTCCCGGCTGGCAAGCCCCTCCTTTTTTTGGAATTTGTTTAGGGGTGCGAACTGTTTTATGTCATCCATATCATTTGGTTGAGCCTTCTCCTTGGCCCTGTCTCGGGGCGGGGGGGGCTTTTTTTATAACTGTGGGCAGTGTTATGTATTTTCATTATGGCTTAGTTCAAATTATGTATTTGGGAGTTTTGGTCGTTGTGATAATTATGTTTGTTTGATGACAAGATGTTATTAGAGAGTCGACTTTTCAAGGGTTTCATTCCTTAGTAGTTAAACAGGGGATAAAATATGGAATGCTTTTATTTATACTTTCGGAAGTTCTTTTTTTTTTTTCTTTTTTTTGAGCTTTTTTTCATAGTAGTCTGGCACCAGCTGTTGAGTTGGGTGTGGTTTGACCTCCTCAAGGGGTTAATCCTTTAAACTCTTTTTCAGTTCCTTTGTTAAATACTGCTGTTTTATTAAGTTCTGGGGCGACTGTCACTTGGGCTCATCATGCTATAATTAGTGGAAAGAGAGAAGAAGCAATTCTGGGTTTGTCTTTAACTGTTTTTTTGGGTGTTTTATTCACTGGGTTACAAGGAATTGAGTATTATGAGGCTCCTTTCACTATTTCGGATTCGGTTTATGGGTCTACTTTTTTTATGGCAACTGGATTTCATGGTTTTCATGTTCTAATTGGGACTACCTTTTTAATTATTTGTTTGGTAAGATTAAAGTTGAATCAATTTACAAGTCGCCAACATGTTGGGTTTGAGGCGGCGAGTTGGTATTGGCATTTTGTGGATGTGGTGTGATTATTTTTATATCTTTGTGTTTATTGATGGGGTTCATAGTTATTTTTATATTTTTGTGTTTATTGAAGGGGCTATTATAAAAAAATTAAGAGCAAATGTTAAATAATTTTTTTTATATCGTAAATGTATGTGGAAAGAAAGACATACCGGAGTCTTGGCACTTGGGTTTCCAAGAGGCGGCCGCTCCGGTGATGGAGGAAATAGTTTTTTTTCATGATCAGATTATGTTTTTATTGGTTATTATTGTGATAGTCGTGTTGTGGTTGCTTGTTGAGGCTTTAAATGGTAAGTATTATGACAGAGATTTGATTGACGGAACTTTATTAGAAATTGTTTGAACTTTAATCCCAGCTGTAATATTGGTTTTTATTGCTTCTCCTTCTTTAAAACTATTGTATTTGATGGATGAGGTTGTGAGTCCTGCTTTAACAATTAAAGCAATTGGACATCAATGGTATTGGTCTTATGAATATTCCGATTATCAGGAAGAAACGTTAGAATTTGATTCTTATATGGTTCCGACATCGGATTTAAATAGTGGCGACTTTAGGTTATTAGAAGTGGATAATAGATTGGTGGTTCCTATAAACACACATGTGAGAATCTTAGTGACTGGCGCGGATGTTTTACATTCTTTTGCTGTCCCTGCCTTGGGGATAAAAACAGATGCGGTTCCGGGTCGGCTAAATCAAGCCGGAATTTTTATTAAAAGACCAGGGACGTTCTACGGTCAATGTTCAGAGATTTGTGGGGCGAATCATTCTTTTATGCCGATTGTAATTGAGGCGGTTTCGCTAGACCGATATATCAATTGAATGTTGTCTTTGTCTAATGAATAGGCGCTTTTTTTAATTTTTAGATAAAGTAAATAGTGTACTATAAGTATATAATTGTTATTGTAATATTATTATTATTAGGGGGTTGGGGAGTGGTTTTAAACAGAGGGCATTTTATAATAATGATAATTTCTATTGAATTAATTTTATTAGCGGCTTTTTTTTTGTTTTTAATTAATTCTATTGAAATAGATCTTTTAATAGAACAAGTTTTTACAATTATGGGTTTAACAATCGCGGCGGCAGAGTCTGCTATCGGGTTGGCCATTATGGTTGCATATTATCGAATAAGAGGAACAATAATTTTAAAATCTTTTAGTTCACTTCGGGGTTAAAAAATAATTATTTATGCAATATATGAGATACGGTGCATTCGGAGTTTTATAGCCTTTTCTTTTTATTGGTTTTTAGTGTAGTTCTTTCTGTGCTTTTTTCTGGTGCTTCTTATTTTTTAGGGGTAAAACAACCGGATCGAGAGAAAGTTTCGGCTTATGAATGTGGGTTTGAGCCTTTTGGAATACCAGGCCGCCCTTTTTCAGTTCGATTTTTTTTAGTCGGCATTTTGTTTTTAATTTTTGACTTAGAAATCTCTTTTCTTTTCCCTTGGTGTGTTCTCTTTAATCAAATTTCTCCTTTTGGTTTTTGAATTATGGTAGGGTTTTTGGGGGTTTTAACCTTGGGTTTAATATATGAGTGGATTAAAGGTGGGCTGGAGTGGGAATAGGGAAAAGTTTCCAGATTTAAAAGTAAATAAGTTGTAAAGTAGAAGAGAAAGTCCTGTCTGTTATGTGAATAATCGTATATCGAAAAGTTTTTATACCAACTCCGGTGTCTGCCTTAATTCATGCGGCGACCATGGTGACGGCAGGTGTTTTTTTATTAATTAGATCTTCTCCTTTTTTTGAACAAGCTCCACTTGCTTTAATGATCGTAACAATTGTTGGGTCTCTAACGGTGCTTTTTGCCGCTACTGTTGGGGTAATCCAAAATGATCTAAAAAAAGTTATTGCTTACTCGACTTGTAGTCAATTGGGATATATGGTGGTGGCTTGTGGGCTTTCTCATTATTCGATAAGCCTATTTCATTTAATGAACCATGCTTTTTTTAAAGCTTTATTATTTTTAAGTGCGGGGTCTGTCATCCATGCTTTGTCTGACGAGCAGGATATAAGGAAGATGGGGGGGCTGATTAAGTTAATTCCTCTTACTTATATTATGGTTGTTGTTGGCTCTTTATCTTTAATGGGGTTTCCTTATTTAACAGGGTTTTATTCTAAAGATTTAATTTTAGAATTGGCCTTTGAACAATATTATTTAACTTTTGCTTATTGATTGGGGGGTTTTTCGGCTTTACTTACCACTCTTTATTCGATTCGATTGGTTTATTTAACTTTTTTATCTAATACCAATTCTAGAAAAGCGATTTTTAGACGTGTCCATGAGGGTTCTTGGAATTTAGTTTTGCCTTTAATAATATTAGCTTTGGGGAGTCTTTTTGTGGGCTATTTGACTAAAGAGGTGGTTTGGTCTTTTCAAATAACATTCCCCCCAATTGTTCCTGTTTTTATTAAGTTGTTGCCGGTCTTTCTTAGTTTGGGGGGGGCGGCATTAGTTATTGTTCTTTATTTTTATTCAATCCATTTATTTAAGGTGCCTTCTTTTATAGGCCGAATGGGCTACACTTTTTTATACTCTGCTTGGCAGTTTAACTATGTTCTTAACTATTTTTTGGCGAAGAGGGTGTGGAGGGGGGGCCACCAGATTTCGTATCGGACTATTGACAAAGGAACATTAGAGTTGGTGGGCCCAAAAGGGGTGTCTAATTTTTTGATTGGGTTAACTCGAGGCCTTAGTAATTTACAAGCTGGTCAAGTTTTTAATTATGCCTTAGTTATATTAATTGGTGTTGCTATGTTTATTTGGGGGGTTGTTTAGTCTTTTTTTTTGAAAATTATCTTCTGATTGAGGGGGTTAGGTTAAAGTAGACCGTTAGCCTTCAAAGCTAAAAATGTGGGTGCAAGTCCCGCACTCCCTGACTCAATTGGTTTGGATTATATTTTAGTTAAAATGCCACAATTAGACACAACCATGTTTTTAACTCAATATCGATGAACTTTACTTGTTTTATTTTTATTATTTTTTCTATTGGTGTTTTTTGTTTTACCTACGATTAAAATGAATTGGTTAATAAGAAAGTCGGCCATAAAAAGTGGGGCCAATTTAGGGGACTGTTTGGGGCTAACTAAAGAAGTGGTTTGTTTTTGTAGATGAAAAGTTTATATGTAGTTCGTTGGGGGTTTTCTACTAATCATAAAGATATTGGTACGTTATATTTAGTCTTTGGGATTGGGGCAGGCATGATTGGCACGGCCTTCAGTATGTTAATAAGATTAGAGCTCTCGGCTCCGGGGGCTATGCTAGGAGACGATCATCTTTATAATGTAATTGTTACGGCACATGCTTTTATTATGATTTTTTTTTTGGTTATGCCAGTGATGATAGGGGGGTTTGGAAATTGGTTGGTTCCACTATATATTGGTGCTCCCGACATGGCCTTCCCCCGGCTTAATAATATTAGTTTTTGGTTGTTGCCTCCTGCTCTAATATTATTATTAGGCTCCGCTTTTGTTGAACAAGGAGTTGGTACCGGGTGGACGGTGTATCCTCCTCTATCGAGCATCCAGGCTCACTCTGGGGGGGCGGTGGACATGGCTATTTTTAGCCTTCACTTAGCTGGGGTGTCTTCGATTTTGGGTGCAATGAATTTTATAACAACTATATTGAATATGCGGGCCCCTGGGATGACATTAAATAAAATGCCATTGTTTGTGTGGTCTATCTTGATTACTGCTTTTTTATTATTACTATCTTTGCCAGTACTAGCGGGGGCGATAACCATGCTTTTAACGGATAGAAATTTTAATACCACTTTTTTTGATCCCGCCGGAGGGGGAGACCCAATTTTATTTCAGCATTTGTTTTGGTTTTTTGGGCATCCAGAGGTTTATATTTTAATATTGCCTGGTTTTGGAATGATTTCTCAAATAATACCAACTTTTGTCGCCAAGAAGCAGATTTTTGGATATTTAGGAATGGTTTATGCAATGCTCTCAATTGGAATATTGGGTTTTATTGTGTGGGCGCATCATATGTTTACGGTTGGGATGGATGTGGACACAAGAGCATATTTTACTGCCGCAACTATGATTATTGCTGTGCCAACTGGAATAAAAGTGTTTAGTTGGTTGGCCACTATTTTTGGGGGGACTTTGAGATTAGACACTCCTATGCTTTGGGCAATGGGGTTTGTTTTTTTGTTTACATTGGGTGGTTTAACTGGGGTTGTATTGGCCAATAGTTCTTTGGATGTTGTTTTGCATGACACATACTATGTTGTAGCCCATTTTCATTATGTGCTTTCTATGGGGGCGGTGTTTGCTATTTTTGGTGGCTTTTATTATTGAGTGGGTAAAATAACGGGGTATTGTTATAATGAGCTATATGGCAAAGCCCATTTTTGGTTAATGTTTATCGGTGTTAATTTGACCTTTTTCCCTCAACACTTTTTGGGCTTGACAGGTTTTCCGAGACGATACTCTGATTTTGCAGATTGTTTTGCTGGTTGAAATTTGGTTAGCTCTTTAGGCTCTACTATTTCAATAGTAGGAGTTGTTTTTTTTATATATATTATTTATGATATATATGTTTGAGAAGAGGAGTTTATTGATTGAATGGAAGACCAGGGGGAAAGTTGGGCTTCTTTAGAGTGGGCTCACGTTTCTCCTCCTTTATTTCACACTTATGAGGAGTTGCCTTTTGTATGGGAGACTATAAAAGGGGAGGAGTTTTTAAAGAATAGGCATAATTAAATTTTGAGGTGTTAAACAACTGATTAGTTTTATGAATGAATTAGGACGGGCGTTAGTAATTGACGGAATATTTGTTTGTGCTGGGGGTAACGATTACTAAAGTAATTTTGTAAATAGTTTTCTTTTTCATGTTTATTTTTAGGACACCCTTGAAGTTGTGGGCGGGGCCTCTGCCCATTATTTCAGGGGTGGAAGAGGGGGGGGGA